ATAATGTATGAAAGTATCTTTGAGGAACCATAGGATACTCTGAAAAAAATTACAACACACGACTATAAGATATTCTATTTTTCCATAGAAATGTGTTCGCTCAAGAAAGACTCCAGAAGATATTGATCGTAAATAAGAAGACTGTTTACGAATAAACAGGAATAGATATTCGCATTCATATACATAAGAATTATGTAGGAACCAAAATAATCTTTTCTTTCTTTTTGAAAAGACGTAAATGGATTTCTTTGAAGTAAGGATACTATTCAAATTATGATATTCGTGGAATAACAATCGCAAGAAATGCAAAGAAGGAACATCTTTGATCCAGCATTGAAGGATTTGAACCAAGATTTCCAGATGGATGGGATGGGGTATTAGTAGATCTGACACATAATTTAAATGTGATAATTTATCCTCTAAAAAGGGAAATATTGAATGAATAGATCGTAAATTCTGAGATTTTGGTATTCTTTTTTCTTCAAGAGAAGATACTAATCGCGACGAGAATGGAATTTCCAGAATGACTGCAAAACCTTCTGATACCATTTGAGAAGAAAAATGAGAAGAAAAAGAATTCTTGTGCCCCCAAAATCCATTTTCCTTTTGGTTAGAATCATTCACTGAAGAAATCAAAGATTTCTGTTGATACATTCGAGTAATTAAACGTTTCACAAGTACTAAACTAGATTTATTGTCAGAACCGAGAATTTCCACAGGTTCGTAAAAAATCAAACTATTGAAGCTATGATAATGAGCAAGTGAGTAAATATACTCCTGAAGGAGTAGTGGATATAGGAAGTTCTGTTGCCGAAATCTATCTTTTTTCAATCTCAATATCCTTGTAATTCTGCCATTTAAATACATTTCTACTGTAACCAAAAAAGGGAGGCACTTCTTGTGTTATGAAATGATACATAGTGCAATATGGTCAGAACGGCGTATACATATGTTGTATGTAGTATATTATTGTTTCTCTTATACTAAAAGACTTTTTAGTATTTGTATTAGTATATTTCTAGTTATACTATTTTAGTATAACTAGAATAAACTATAATAATAATAATAGAAGAATAATATTATTCTTCTAATTAGTTTCTATTATTAGAATTCTATCTTCTAATAATATAGTCTAGTATTATTATATACTAGTATTATTATATACTATGCACTGTCTATACTTTTACTTTCAATAATATATACTTTTATACATGTAAAAAAGTATATATTATTGAAAGTAAAAGATTCTATAAAAGTAAGAACAAATAAAGAATATATACCCCGGAGACAGAGAGCCCAATCTACAGATCTTTTTCCTTTCTATCCAATTTTGGTTTCTTTTACTTGTTAATATAAGTAGAATAACAAGAAAAGAAATAAATAAAATAACAATAAGAAAAAGGGGTAAAAATCTTTTATTTTTGCAACCCAATCACTCTTTTGACTTTGGAAAAAAATCCCTTTTTTATCACTATACTATTTCTTCTACACATCCGTCTTCAATCCACAATAAAGAATAATTAGGATTAATAAAAAAAAAGAATCAATGGTCCACTCACAATTCACAAGAGAACCTTTTCCCACATCAGGCACTAATCTATTTTTAACGCATAATTAGTAATTTGATCGGGTAATCATTCAAATTAAGAAGGTAAGCTCGTTGCTTTTTTGTCTTACTCGAATTGGAGCCATAAGGCTCTATCCATTTATTCACTAGACCCAAAATACTTTACCAATTGTTATCAAATTATCAAAAGAAAAACTCTCGTTCTATTTCTATTATGAGTACTAGAAAGATTCTTTTTCTATGATTTTATTCTTCTTTTTTCTATTTTTCTATTCTTTTTACGACATGCTTTTTTTTCCATTCATTACCTTTCAGGATCAGTCGCAGTCTTCTAAACTCTACCAATAGTCTAGACGAATTCCTTCATCCAAATGTGTAAAAGATCATAGTCGCAATTAAAAGCCGAGTACTCTACCGTTGAGTTAGCAACCCGGATCAATATGAAGTGTAGATATGATCGAAATAAAAAAATTCAGCAAACTCATTCATTTTCCTAAAGTGAAGGAAAGAACCGATAGGGAATGGGGATAAAAAGATCTATTTATATACGATCAAATTATATTTGTTTGATACGCCATTGTCAATATGAATGGACTTTTTATCAAACAAATTTCAAGAAATTATATAGAAATTTGTGTTGGATTAGCATAATATAAAGAATAAAACTTTGAGCGGAAAAAAATAAGGAAAAGGTAAAGATAGAAAAAATAGCGGCTTTATTGTTTATTGAATCAAAAAAAGAAAGGTACAATACAAATACAAGAAGAAAGATTACCCCCCTTGTTTGGGGGGTTCCACAAAAAGAAGAAAGAAAAAGAAGAATAAAATAAGTATGAATAGAACAAGAAAAAACTTTGAATAAAGATTTACACAAAGATAGGTACTAGTTACCCTATCCTTTTTTTATTCATGATTCTTGTTTTTCCTTTCTTTTTTTATCAAAAGAAACTCGAAATTCTTTAAAGAATTCTGTCTTCCTTAAAATATCATAAACAGTTCCTGTGGGTTGAGCACCTTTTTCAAGGAAATATAAAATAGCAGGAACATTTGAATAAGTTTGATTCTTTATCGGATCATAAAAACCCACTTTTAGAAGATCTCTTCCTTCTCTTCGGGATCGAACATCAATTGCAACGATTCGATAGATGGCTCATTGGGATAGATGTAGATAAAAGATGCCCCCCTAGAAACGTATAGGAGGTTTTCTCCTCATACGGCTCAAGAAAAAATGATTCTAATTTCTAGAATTTCTCTTTCTATCTATCTAGATAGATAGAAAGAGAAATGGATCCATAAAGAATTAGACTGTAATTTGAGCCTTTTTTTCCTTCTTTACAGAAAAAGAAATTTCATTTGTACTCCTAACTCAAGTTGGGTAGTTTTGAAAGAGTTCGAAAGGAAATCCTTAAAATTTCTTGAGCTGTCTCTAACCTCTTTTTTTGTCTTCTTTCGGATATATTTTTTTTTACTCATTCTGATCCAATTGTTGAGACAAGTGAAAATAGTGTTTCCTTGTTCCGGAATTTGTTGTCTTTGCTTTGCGCTTTGTGAAATCATTGGGTTTAGACATTACTTCGGTGATCCTTACTCCTTTTCAAAAAGGCAGCAACATACCTTTTGTTTTTTGTTCTTTCTATGTAAAGAACAGGAAACAATAATACGAAAGATTGATTCCTTTGTGATACACTCTTGATTGAAACAGTTTGAAAATTTCGACAAATTTGATTTTTTCATTTCAAACTTGTTCATTTTTGAACCTCTCCATTTATCTATATTTAGATATTGATGATATATTTACAAAGTTGGTCTAACTTATTGATTGTAACTAACCCTAGATTATTCCCCCGATAAATGAATCAATCATTTTTGCTCGAGCTCCATCATATGCTATACCTTTATATACCATTAGTATCTTTATTTAGTTATTTAGCAAACCAAGACAAATTAAATTAGGTTCCTAGCAGAACAAATTATGTCGAGACAAGAGCATCTTCATTCGTATAGAAAGAGAAAGATGGTGGATGTCAGAATCCACAGCCAATCATGTCCTTCAAGTCGCACGTTGCTTTCTACCACATCGTTTCAAACGAAGTTTTACCATAACATCCCTCTCATTTTATTTTAATTTGGAATCGTATGCAATTGATTCAATATGGAATCATGAATAGTCATTGGCTGAACCAATCGATAATCGATACATAATAATCTACACTTATAGATAAGTGTTATCCGGAACTAAATTTAACTAAATGTTTCACTCAATATTTCATTATTAGATTAATAAGATAATCTGAAATAATAAGATAATATTAATAAGAAAAATAGAAAAAATAAAAATATACAATTCCAAAATTACAATTACAATATATTATATTTTAATATATATTATATATTTTATATTTTTCTATTTTATACTCTGAATGTAATATATCTGAATGTAATATATGTAATAATTATGTATTTATGTATGAATATATTCTAATATGATTAAATTAATTATGAATATTTTTATGAATATTTTCTCATTTTTTCTTTATGAAATATGATTTTTCTAATATTATGATTTACTTATTATTTACCATCTCCAATTGAATCTTATTTTCATTTAATTGAAAACAGAGAGATAGTTTGAGAATAAAGTTTCTTTGTTTTCATTATTATGGAGTAGAAAAAGTCTCGTGTAAGGTAAGATCAAAGAGAAAATAAGAATCCTCGGATTCTTATCTTTTCGCATCCATCATCCATCTCCATCATATAAAACAAATAATTGTTAACAAAAGTAATCACGAATATTTAAGAATAAAATACTTTAGTAAAAAAGTAAAAAAAAAAGATATGATTCTCAGAATCATTCTTAGAATTCAGATTGGATAACATTGTATCCAACATTAAACAGAAAATTGTTGAATGAAATTTTCAATTTCAATAGAGAAGAATCTTTCGTTTAGAATGCAAACGATCTGGGACGGAAGGATTCGAACCTCCGAGTAACGGGACCAAAACCCGCTGCCTTACCGCTTGGCCACGCCCCATTTTGATTTGGTATATTTGGTATAAGAAAAAATAAGATAAATATTGGTTATTCGTCAATAACCAACCAAAAGAAATATAGGACATGTTGTCACTAGGATTCAACACAATAGATATAGAATCAAAAAGATTAATTGATCATTACTTAGAATTCAATTAAGATATTGTATGAAATATAGAATTCCTTGTATTCTTATTTGATTGGAGAATGTAAGGAAGGATTCTTGATTGGGGAGAAGTCAAAGAAAAATAAGAATTTCTTTCTTTATCTGCCTTTTTATTTGAAAATTTTCCTCATAAAAACAACTCAATCCAATCTGATAATTTATTATCATTTCAATTTAATTTGAATCTTTAAGAACAAGAAAAGAATATTTGTTATGTTTAATATCTTTAGTTTAATCTGTATCTGTCTTAATTATACCCTTTATTCGAGTAGTTTTTTCTTCGCCAAATTGCCCGAGGCTTATGCCTTTTTCAATCCAATCGTAGACGTTATGCCGGTTATCCCTGTACTCTTTTTTCTCTTAGCCTTTGTTTGGCAAGCTGCTGTAAGTTTTCGATAAAAATGAAATCTCTATTCAATTCATAATTTCTTCGATAAAAAAAAGATGAGATTTTTATTCTGAAAATCAATAAGATCATAAATAAGATTCAGATAAGTCTGGACATTAGGAACCCTCGATTCAAAAAGTGAAATTCTGGTATTTTCTATTTTATATTGAAATTTCATTTGAATAAGGGAAGGGGGTGATGATCTTTATCTTTAATCAGCTAATCGGCTTATTTCTTCTTTTGTTCTGACCTTTCCTTTAGAAAATACCATACAATATCTAATTATAGATATGGATATGACAAGAAATTTTTGGTAACGAAAAAATACGAATCTTATTACATTAGAAAGAAATTCGTGAAAAGAAATTTCAAAAAAACTTCCTTTTTTTTTCATCTTTAGAGCGTCATATCAAAATAGTGTCTAGTGTGTGTCGTAAAATAGGTGATCTATTTCCTTAAAAAAAATGATCTTATCTTATCTTGGAGATTTGTAATGCTTACTCTTAAACTATTCGTTTACACAGTAGTAATATTCTTTGTTTCTCTCTTCATCTTCGGATTCTTATCTAATGATCCGGGGCGTAATCCCGGGCGTGAAGAATAAAAAAAGATATGAGATTTGTTTTTACTTTTTCCTTAATTTTTTCATAGGTAAATGTAAAAAGAAATGGAATAGATGCTAGATAAAGATAAAAGATTCATATCTAAAATCTCAAGTGATCAGGGGGGTCGGAGAGAGAGGGATTCGAACCCTCGGTACGAATAATTCGTACAACGGATTAGCAATCCGACGCTTTAGTCCACTCAGCCATCTCTCCCCATTCAAAATTGGAAATTTATCTTTAACACGTGAAGTCAAGATTGAGAACAATTTTTATTTTCCTTCAATGATTCGAAACAGATTTTTCCAATAGAAAGAATACCTTACTTCTTTTATTTTGTACAAAAGGTTCATTTCCCCGGCCTGGTTAAGTATAAGTACTGGCCGGGCCAGTACTTCTTTTGTTCCGACGAATAAAAATTGTTATTGAAACAAGACAGAGTCATTTTTATTCCCATTCCTAATTATTAGAAATTCTATAAGATTCTAATAGATAGATTATCTTAATAGATTATCTTATAAATTCTTTAAAAAATTATCTAGATCTAGATTAATGATTAATATAGAATATTCTATAGATTCTATATTGAAATTGAAATATCAGAGATTAGATTTATATATCTATTCTTAGTAGATTATCTATTCTATATTAGAATAGAGTACCTTATATAGTAATTCTAGTAAATTAGAGTATAAATGAGTATAAATTCTACTATTTTAGTCTTTCTAGTAAAATTGTTATACTATAATAGTATTATAGTATAGTACTAATCGTCGTCTTTCTTTTCTTATTCTTAAGTATAAAATTCGGAAATTCATTTTTCATTAATGAATTTCATTCTAAATGAAAGTTGAAGTTCAGTATTATATTCATCTTAATAATTCACTTAAGAAATCTTAATAAGAAAGAAGTATTAAGAAAGAAAAAAAATATATCTTATAAAAATATATCTTATAATATCTTATAAGAGAAATAAGAAATAATATCAAATAGAAAACACATATTTATAAAATGAGACTATAAATCATTTACTTGTTCAAAGCAAGGTACAAGCTTGAAAGTTTGAGGCCCAATTTACCCGAATTCAGAAAATTTGACTAAACTTTTTGCTATTCAACTATTTTTTTTTTTAAGTTTTCAATTCCGCGCCGCAGTGGAACAAAATACGTGTTAATGCTGGAATTTTCATGATTCTGATGCTATCTTGACTGCGTCTGATTACTTTGTTGGACAAATGGTCCATTCATATCCAATAATGAATATATAGCGGGTATAGTTTAGTGGTAAAAGTGTGATTCGTTCTATTAACAACTTCAATAGTTAAGGGGTCTTTCCATTTTTTTCATATTCCGATCAAAAACTTTATTTCTTAAAAAGATTTAATCCTTTCACCCTCAATAGGACATTTGAGGAAAGAATATACATTCTCACGATTTCTATCCAAAAGGCAATCAGAATTTTAATAAAAAAATTGGATTATGGAGTCGAGAAGCATAATTTTTTTGATTGGTTCAATTCTTCCAATTGAATGAGTATGAATAAAGGATCTATGGATGATAGTACAAAACTTTCAATCGTAACTAAATCTTCAATTTTTGCGCTGAAAAAGGGGGATATTGAAGCCAAATAGCTAGAAAATGATGGTTTTGGTTTACTAGAACCCTCGGCTTCTTGTTTCAGCTCGGTAGAAACAAAATTATTTTCCTTAGGATCCCGCGAGTAGAAAAGAAATAGGGAACGAAGTAA